TTGTTTCTCCTTAATTTTATTTTAATTTTTAATCTACTCCTTCGAAGAAAAGAAAATAAGTCTCTTGAAATTTTTAACCTCCGATTGTATCCGAACGAGAAGAATGTTGAAAAGTCACTACGAACCCGAAACATACCATTGGAAAGTGATTCAGTAATTAAACCTTCATGAATCCATTTTTGTTCTTTCATTCCAGGTAACCCCTTTTATTATCAACTCATGGAGTAGGAGTGATATTAGACAACCCTTCCTCTTTTTTTCAAAAAAAAAATAGGAAGTTTTCCTACGGATGCAATTCGTAGATCATAAAGATCACCATATATATAACAAAATTTCTCCCCCGATTCCTTCTAGTCGAGCCTCTCGGTCTGTCATTATACCTCGAGAAGTCGAAAGAATTACAATACCCATTCCTCCTAAAATCCTAGGAATTCGTTGATGGTTGGAATAGATTCGTAGGCCGGGTCGGCTGATACGTTTTAAAACAGTTCTATATGGCCCTTTTCTATTCCTTCTATGTCGCAGAGTTGAAACCAAGAAATATTTCTTGCTTACTCGATGTTTTCTCACATTTTCGATAAAGCCTTCGCGTAGAAGTATTTTAACAATGTTTTCAGTGATATTTGTAGATGCTATTCGAACCGTTCCTTTTTTATCCATGTCAGCATTTCGTATAGAAGTTATTATTTCGGCAATAGTGTCCCTACCCATGATGAACTATAATTATTGGTGCCTCCGGGTTTTTATATAATCAGCATGCTCTACTCTTTTTTTTTCATGAATTATTAAAGGTATATGCGTGAGAAACAATCTACTAATGCATTCTACTAATTAATGGAATCTAATTCAGTTCAGATATCTTACTATGAACCTCCCTTTTTTTATGTTTTATTATGTTTTCATCTATTAGTATTTATTTAGAATCTATTTATAATACCTCAGGAGCTAATGAGACTATTTTAGTAAAATTCAACTGTCTCAATTCCCGAGCGATCGCACCAAAAACTCGAGTTCCTTTGGGATTTCCTTCTTGATCAATGACAACTGCTGCATTGTCATCATATTGTATTATCATACCATTGTCACGTTTGAGTTCTTTACATGTACGTACAATTACAGCTCTGATCACTTCTGATCTTTGTAGAGGCATATTGGGAACTGCTTCTTTGATTACAGCAACAATAACGTCACCAATATGAGCATATCGGCGATTACTAGCTCCTATGATTCGAATACACATTAATTCTCTAGCCCCGCTGTTGTCCGCTACATTTAAATAGGTCTGAGGTTGAATCATATCATTCTTATTATTTTTCTCTTTTTTCTTTCAATGCTAACTAACTAAAGGGCGAAGAAAAAAAGAAGAAAGATTGTTTGTCCAGAAATAAAAAAACTGCGGTTTTTTCATCACAAGGCCCCTTTCCTTTCGTTCCATATCCCTATCCCGCAATAACGAATTGAGTTCGTATAGGCATTTTGGACGCAGCTATAGAAATAGCTTCTCTGGCTACAATTTCTGATACTCCACCCATTTCATAAAGTATTCGACCCGGTTTAACGACGGATACCCAATATTCGGGAGATCCTTTCCCCGAACCCATACGTGTTTCGGTAGGCCTTACTGTAACAGGTTTGTCTGGAAATATACGTACCCATATTTTTCCACCACGACGCGCATATCGTGCCATGGCTCGTCGCCCCGCTTCTATTTGTCTAGATGTGATCCAAGCGGGTTCAAGTGCCTGAAGGGCGTATCCGCCGAAACAAATTCGATTGCCTCGATAAGATATTCCCTTCATTCTTCCTCTATGTTGTTTACGAAATCTGGTTCTTTTGGGGTTATAGTTGATGGTTGTTTCTCAATGCCATCTCTACTGCAGAACTGGACATGAGAGTTTCTTCTCATCCAGCTCCTCGCGAATGAAACGATTAAATAATATTGTATATATTTTGAATTGAATGAATAATGAATCATGGAATTTTTTGAGATATAATCTGTCACGTACACGTAGGAATAAAATAAAATGATAAATTCCATTTTATAATTAATGAATCTTCATTTATTTTTACCTTTATTTTATTTATTTTTATTGAATTGCCCAAAACTTAGCAATCCAGTAAGGCTTTCGCGGGCGAATATTTGCTCTTTCAACATCCCTTTCATTCGTAGGGGCGTTCCATGACCTATCAGAATAAATGAATTGGTTCTTGGCTCGTTCCGCCATCCCACCCAATGAATCATTAGGATTCGTTTTCAAGGGAATCTTCCTCAGTCACAGGTTCTGTCGTTCCCATCGCTTCTCGATTAATGACTAGGCCCGAACTCTGCAATGGAGCTCCTAATAAAATTTGTTCCTGAATCAATCTTCTCAGTCTTTATTGACTCGGCGCTCTTTATTCTTTTTTATTTTTCGTATAAATTGTATTCATATTCATCGAATCTAATTATTAATTATGGACGAATACATTAATGCTTTATTACATTGCCTTTTATAAGATAGTTCATAGACCATACATATTGGAATCATATATCATTGCTATTCTTTTTCTTTCTTTCTCTCACCCCTCCATTTATCCATATCCCTTTGTTTTTGCTTCACAACCTTATAGATTGATTTTTCTTTTATGTAAAAAAAAATGCTTCAGTTGCTACAACAATATGATCAATACATCATATAGCGACTGGTTCCTTGGATCCAGATAATACGAAGCAATGAGCTGGTTATTAGTTATATAGTTATTAGTTCATACTAGGGGATGGCCCTTTGTTTTTTAATCCTAACCTAACTCTAAATAAAAAACCAACGAGTCACACACTAAGCATAGCAATTATATGGAGATGGAGTCAATCGAATTGTTATTCAACCCTATAGAATTAAGAATTCGAAAAAATTCTCATTTTTTTGATTGAACGGAAAAAAATGAACGAGTTTGTGATTTTTTATTCAATTGCCGGATGGATGGAACAGAAAGACAACGAAAGGCCCATTATTCCTCGTCTGCAAATATCCAAATTTTGATTCCTAATGCCCCATAGATAGTTCGAACTGTATAGGAACAATAATCAATTTTGGCTCGAATGGTTTGTAGGGGAACCCTACCTTCTCTGATCCATTCGACACGTGCTATTTCCTTTCCGTCGATACGCCCTGCAATTTGTACTTGAATTCCCTTTGTATCTGCTTTTTCAGTTAATTCAATAGCTTTTTTCATTGCCTTTCGAAACGAAACTCTATTCTTTAATTGTTCGGCTATAAATTCTGCAAGAATATTAGGTTGTCCATACGGTTTTTCAACTCTTGTGATAGCAATGTTAAGTTTTTGGTTCACAGAATTAAATTCTTTTTGTGCATTGCTCTGTAATTCTTCAATTCCTCGCGGGCTGCCCTCTATGAACAATTTTGGGAATCCCATATATATTATGACCTGGATCAGATCGATTCTTTTTTTAATCTTTATGCGTGCAATTCCCTCGGCACCCGAGGATATTTTCCTATTTTTTTGTACATAATTCTTGATACAATCCTGTATTTTTTGATCTTCCTGGAGACCCTCGGAATAACTTTTTGGTTGTGCAAACCAAACAGAATGATGACTTTGGGTTGTACCAAGTCGGAAACCGAGTGGATTTATTTTTTGTCCCATAGCACCTCGCTATCTCTATAAGGCCATATCATTTCTCTATTAGCCCACGTCATTCTGTTACGATATAGCATATGATCCATCATATATAGATACCTCTCTCTGACATCTTTATACTTATCTTTATATACCCATCCATATTTTCTTAACCATATGAAATAGTTTTTCTCTTTAGATGTATCTTTCAATACAATAGTTATATGACAGGTGGGTCTTTTTATCGGATAACTACGTCCTCGGGCTCGGGGTTTTAACTTTTTCATGCTAGTACCTTCATTAACTTCGGCTTGACTAATGATTAAAGCCGTTTCGTTGAATCCCATATTGTGACTAGCATTTGCTGCTGCAGAATAAACTAATTTTAAAATGGGATAACACGCTCGATAAGGCATGAGTTCTAGTATCATAAGTGTTTCCTCGTAGGGACGCCCACGAATCTGATCAATTACTCTTCGCGCTTTATGAGCAGACATACGTATATGTTGACCTAAAGCGTATACTTCTACATCTGGGTCACTCTTTATCATAAGGTTCACCTCCCACCAATAAACGATGAGCACCCATATCCACTTTATTAATTAATATATTAACGACGAGATTTATTATCGTTTCTCGCATGCCCCCGGAAATTCAGAGTAGGTGCAAATTCTCCCAATTTGTGACCTACCATACGATCTGTTATATAAATAGGCAAATGTTCCTTTCCATTATGAATAGCAATTGTATGGCCGATCATTGTGGGTATAATGGTAGATGCCCGGGACCAAGTTACGATTGTATCTTTTTCTGCCCTCGTGTTGAGCTTCGCAATTTTTATCAATAAATGATTAGCTACAAAAGGATTTTTTTTTAGTGAACGTGTCACAGCTAATTACTCCTTTTTTTTTGTAAAGATGAGGAAACATATTCTATTTTCAATATTCTCCTATTTACTACGGCGACGAAGAATCAAACTATCACTATATTTATTCCTTTTTCTACTTCTTCTTCCAAGCGCAGGATA